TTTTATGTTAAAACAAACCCTTTCTTTTATTTTTGCAGGGACCCTCCTTTAGAAATTTTTTTTTAGAAAGATTATCCCTGTCTCTGTTTATGTCTCGGATTGGAACAAATCACTATAATTCGCCCGCGCCTACGGATCAGTCGACATTTTTCACAAATTTTACGAACGGAAGCCCTTATTTTCATATATCTCACTCCTTATCTTAATTTGAATCTATTCTTTGGAAGAAAAGAAGTCTCTTGTATTTTTGAACTTTGAATTGTATCCCTATGAAAGGAATTTGTTCAAAAATAATCTAATCGTTCGAATCTTTGCTGCGAAGTCTATAAATTATACGTCCCCTGGTTGAATCATACCGACTTATTTCAATTTTGACTCTATCCCCTGGCAGTATCCGTATAAAACTGCGCCGGATCCTACCTGAAATATAACCTAAAATTAGATCTTCATTATCTAAACGGACCCGGAACATACCGTTGGGAAGTGATTCAGTAATTAAACCCTCATGAATCAATTTTTGTTCTTTCATTCCAGGTAACCTCCCTTGAAGTATCAACTAATGGAGGAAGAGTTCTATAACTCACTTTTCCTCTCTATTCCACAAACAAATAGGAAGTTAGAGATAAAATTAGGATACCAGAGTAAGATCACCATATATAACACAAAATTTCTCCTCCAATTCTTTCTAGTCGAGCTTCTCGATCTGTCATTATGCCTCGAGAAGTAGAAAGAATTACAATCCCCATTCCGCCTAAAATCTTAGGAATTTGTTGATAGTTGGAATATATTCGTAGACCCGGTCGACTGATACGTTTTAAAATAGTTCTATATATTCCTTTCCTAGTTCTTCTATGTCGCAAGGTTGAAACCAAGAAATATTTGTTACTTTCCTGATGTTTTCTAACATTTTCAATAAAACCCTCTCGTAGGAGTATTTTAACAATGTTTTCAGTTATATTAGTAGATGCTATTCTAACTGTTCCGTTTTTACCCGTGTCAGCATTTCTTATAGAAGTTATTATATCAGCAATAGCGTCTCTACCCATGACGAATTTTTATTCTTGTTGCTTCCTAATTTTGATATAATCAACATGTTTTTTTGCTAAAATTATTCCATTTTTCAAAGTATATGCGTGAGACACAATCTACTAATTTGATCTATTTCAAATATCCTACTATAACTATATCATAATTTCATCTACTAGTATTTTATTTATAATACCTCGGGAGCTAATGAAATTATTTTAGTAAAATTTAACTGTCTCAACTCCCGAGCAATCGCACCAAAAACTCGAGTTCCTTTTGGATTTCCTTCTTGATCAATGACAACCGCTGCATTGTCATCATATCGTATTATCATACCGTTGTCGCGTTTGAGTTCTTTACGTGTACGTACAATTACAGCCCTAATTATTTCTGATCTTTCTAGAGGCATATTGGGCACTGCTTCTTTGATTACAGCAACAATAACGTCACCAATATGAGCATATCGGTGATTACCAGCCCCTATGATTCGAATACACATCAATTTTCGAGCTCCGCTATTATCCGCTACATTCAAAAGAGTCTGAGGTTGAATCATATCATTTTTATTTAAATCTGTTATTTCAATGCAAAGAATGAGGAGAAAAAAGAAATAGTGTTTGTCTAGAAACCAGAAAAGAAATAAGTAAAGCGTGGTTATTTTTTAATCCTTAATACCCCCTTTGTTTAGTTTTACACCTCTATCCTGAAATAACAAATTGAGTTCGTATAGGCATTTTGCATGCAGCTATTGAAATAGCTGCTCTGGCTACAGTTTCTGATACTCCGCCCATTTCATAAAGTATTCGTCCTGGTTTAACAACGGATACCCAATATTCGGGGGATCCCTTCCCTGAACCCATACGTGTTTCCGTAGGTCTTACTGTAATGGGTTTGTCGGGAAATATACGTACCCATATTTTTCCGCCACGACGCGCATATCGTGTCATTGCTCTCCGCCCTGCTTCTATTTGTCTAGCTGTGATCCAAGCGGGTTCAAGTGCCTGAAGAGCGTATCTGCCGAAACAAATATGATTGCCTCGACAAGATATTCCCTTCATTCTTCCTCTATGTTGCTTACGAAATCTGGTTCTTTTGGGGTTATAGTAGATGGTTCTTTCTTAATCCCATCTCTACTCCAGAACCGGACGTGAAAGTTTCTTCTCATCCAGCTCCTCGCGAATGAAATGATTCAATAATATTACGGATACATATGTATTTAATAAATAATACACTAAACTAAGTAATGAGATTAAATTTATATTCCATTTTTTACTTAGACGTCTATATTTATAGATAATGCTTCTTTTTTTTTATTGTCAAAGACAATAAAAAAAGAAGGGTTTCGCGGGCGAATATTGACTCTTTACTGCTTCATTCTTAAGGCCCATCCACGACCTCTCAGAGTAAATAAATTTGTTCTTGTTGGTTCGTTCCGCCATCCCACTCAATGAATGATTAAGATTCGTTGGAATCCTATGTAGTCACAGGTTTTGTCGTTCCCATAGCTTCTCTGTTAATGGTTAGGCCTGAACTCTGCAATGGAGCTCCACAAAAAATTCGTTTTTGAGTCAATCTACTCAGTCTGTATTAACCCGAGGCTCTTTATTATTTTCCTCAATATTAATGCTTTATCACACTGCCTTTTATGAGGTGATTCATAGACCATACATATTGGAATCATATATCATTGATATTTTTGTTCTCTCTTTCTATCATCTTTCCATTTATCCACATCCCTTTATTTTTGCTTCTAAAAATAGAGAATAATATTTATATATAATATTTTTTGATTTCAGTTGTTACAACTATATGTCAGTCATATAGTGACTTTTTCTTGGGATCTTGACAATACGAAGCGATAAGTTGGTTATTAGTTTATATAGTTATTAAGTTCAGAGTGGGGTTCCCTCTTTCTTTTTATCCCAATCCTAAACTATACTATAAAGAAAAAACTAACGAGTCACACACTAAGCATAGCAATTATACTAAAAAAGGTTAGTAAATTTTTATTCAACCTTATAGAATTCAAATTCTTCATTTTTGTTTGATTTTAGGGAACCCCTAATTTTTCATTTTTTGTTTGTTCTATTATGGTCCTGGACAGAATGACAAACCAAATAAAGAGGTCTATTATTCCTCATCTACAAATATCCAAATTTTTAAGCCTAATACTCCATAGATAGTTCGAATTGTATAGGAACAATGATCAATTTTAGCGCGAATTGTTTGTAGGGGAACCCTGCCTTCTCTGATCCATTCAACACGTGCAATTTCTTTTCCGTCGATACGCCCTGCAATTTGTACTTGAATTCCTTTTGTATCTGTTTGCTCAGTTAATTCGATGGCTTTTTTCATTGCCTTTCGAAACGAAACTCTATTTTTTAATTGTAAAGCCATATATTCTGCAAGAATATTAGGTTGTCCATAAGGTTTTTCAATTCTTGTGATAGCAATGTTTAGTCTCCGGTTCACAGAATGAAACTCTTTTTGTACATTCATCTGTAATTCTTCGACCCCTTGTGCTCGGCCCTCTATTAATAAATTTGGGAAGCCAATATGGATTATGACTTGGATCAAATCGATTCTTTTTTGAATTTCTATGCGTGCAATTCCTTCGAAACCTGGGGATATTTTTCTATTTTTTTGTACATAGTTCTTGATACAATTCCTTATTTTCTCATCTTCTTGTAGACCCGCGGAAAAATGTTTTGGTTGGGCGAACCAAAAAGAATGATGATTTTGGGTTGTACCAAGTCTGAAACCAAGTGGATTTATTTTTTGTCCCATATTTTTTTTTATTATCTTTCCATTTTTTTTTCTAAATGAATCTAAGATTTAGATTTCTCTTTTAATACAATTCTTATATGACAAGTTGGTCTTTTTATTGGAAAACTACGTCCTCGAGCCCTAGGTCTTAACTTTTTTACAAAAGGACCCCCATTGACCTCGGCTTTACTAATGAATGAATCAGCTTCGTTCAAACCCATATTATGACTAGCATTTGCTGCTGCAGAATAAACTAATTTTAAAATAGGAAAGGATGCCCTATAGGGCATGAGTTCCAGTATCATAAGTGTTTCCTCATAAGAACGCCCGCGAATTTGATCAATTACTCTTTGCACTTTGAAAACAGACATAGGTACATGTTGAACTAAAACTTTGACTTCTTTTTCTCTACTCGAATATGAGTTCTTTATCATTATCATTATGGATCCCCCACCAATATTTATATTTGTGATCCTCGTTAAAAATTAACGACGAGATTTATTATCGTTTCTCGCATGTCTCGCGAAAGTCAGAGTAGGCGCGAATTCTCCCAATTTGTGACCTACCATACGATCTGTTATATAAATAGGTAAATGTTCCTTTCCATTATGAATAGCGATTGTATGGCCAATCATTGTGGGTATAATGGTAGATGCCCGAGACCAAGTTACTATTATTTCTTTCTCCTCCCTCATGTTGAGTTTTTCCATTTTTCCCGATAAATGATTGGCTACAAAAGGATTTTTTTTTAGTGAACGTGTCACAGCTGATTCCTCCTATTTTAAAGATTGGCATTCTATGCCCAATAGAATATCTCGATCGAAGTATGAAGGTAAGAATAAATACAATAATGATGAATGGAAAAAAGAGAAAATCCTTTAGCTAGATAAGGGGCGGATGTAGCCAAGTGGATCAAGGCAGTGGATTGTGAATCCACCATGCGCGGGTTCAATTCCCGTCGTTCGCCCATCACATTATTGAAAATTCCAAAAATGGAATTTTCCATATTCCTATTTACGGCGACGAAGAATAAAACTATCACTATATTTTTTCCTTTTCCTACTTCTTCTTCCAAGCGCAGGATAACCCCAAGGGGTTGCGGGTTTTTTTCTACCAATTGGGGCTCTCCCTTCACCGCCCCCATGGGGATGGTCTACAGGGTTCATAACTACTCCTCTTACTACAGGACGCTTACCTAGCCAACACTTCGATCCGGCTCTACCCAAACTTTTTTGGTTCGCCCCAACATTACCTACTTGTCCGACTGTTGCTAAGCAGTTTTTGGATATCAAACGGACCTCCCCTGATGGTAATCTTAATGTGGCCGATTTACCCTCTTTTGCAATCAGCTTCGCTACAGCGCCAGCTGCTCTAGCTAATTGTCCACCCTTTCCAAGTGTGATTTCTATGTTATGTATGGCCGTGCCTAAGGGCATATCGGTTGAAGTAGATTCTTCTTTTTTATCAATAAAAACCCCTTCCCAAACTGTACAAGCTTCTTCCAAAGCATACGGCTTTCTAGATGTATATGATGATATCTAGACAGATGGATCTTATATGAATCGTATGATGAAGTACCACATGAGTGGATATATAGGAATCCAAATCTGCCGAATCACTCATGTATGATCTTCTACATCCTAGGTCTCCCCGTTCCGTCATCTGGCTTATGTTCTTCATGTAGCATTCAGACCGAATGACTCTATGAAATTACGTCGATACTTCCACATATTACGGGTAACGTAGGAGACATCTCTATTTTTCCCCCGGGGGATCTTTATAATTACCACTGCTTAGCTTTCAATTCGCCTCTGACCATCAAATGAAATGTGAATAACCCGTCCTCCTCTCTTTGAAACAAGGGGCGCTTCCGGTTCTGTGCGTGCTTCAAACAATTTTGTCTTCTCCATATTACCATATCTCTAGAGTCAATAATTTTCTATGAGGAACTACTGAACTCAATCACTTGCTGCCGTTACTCAACAGTTTTCTGTTGAGGTCTATCCCGTAGAGGTACTCAAATTGGATCAGTGATCGATTTCTAGGTTTCGTCGTAAACCTAATTGGTTACTTCCAATTACGTAAATCAATAGTTCAAACCGCACTCAAAGGTAGGGCATTTCCCATTGATATAGGAACTTCTGTACCAGAAACAATGGTATCTCCAATTATAGCCCCTCTGGGATGTAAAATATATCTCTTCTCACCATCCCCATAGTGTATGAGACAAATGTATGCATTTCGATTAGGGTCGTATTCTATGGTTACGATTCTACCAGATATGTCTTTTTCATTCCGTCGAAAATCGATTTTACGGTATAGACGCTTATGACCTCCCCCTCTATGCCCTGCGGTAATAATTCCTCTGGCATTACGACCTTTACCACAACGATGCTGTCCATAGATCAAATTTTTTGGTGGATTGGATTTCACTTGACTGTCTACGGCTCCATTGCGTGTGCTCGGGGTAGAAGTTTTGTATAAATGTATCGCCGTGTTATTAAGTATTTTGCTTTAAGTTCTTTTCTCTATAAGAGGTGGAATAGAATAACCTGGTTGAAGCGTAATGATCATACGTTTGTAATGCATTGTATGTCCCATTCCGGGGAGTCGATGACTATTCATAGCTATTACCTTGACACCAAAGAAGAGTTCGACCCAATGCTTTATTTCTGTCCTAGTTGATCCTGATTCGACATTAGAAGTATATTGATTGTTCCCCAATAACCGAATACTTTTTTCTGTAAATACTGCATATTTGATTCCATCCATAAATCCATTTTCTTCCCTATGAGTTCCAGTATCGATAAGAATTCTAGTTCTTACTGTTCATATGTTATGGTATGAATATAACATACCAATTCGTTATGTATGGATGATGAGATTCCATAGACTTATTGAACCATTGGCGTGCATCCAGCAGGAATTGAACCTACGAATTTGCCAATTATGAGTTGGGCGCTTTAACCATTCAGCCATGGATGCTTAACCTTAACGGGGCTCATCGTACATCGTGAATAACCAAATTCCAATTGAAATGAAATTTTGAGGAGGAATCAATGAAAATCTTTAGGAGGAATCAATGAAAAGGCATCAATTCAAATCCTGGATCTTCGAATTGAGAGAGCTATTGAGAAAGATCAAGAATTCTCACTATTTCTTAGATTCATGGATCAAATTCGATTCAGTGGGACCTTTCACTCACATTTTTTTCCACCAAGAACGTTTTATGAAACTCTTTGACCCCCGAATTTGGAGTATCCTACTTTCACGTTTTTCACAGGGTTCAACAAGCAATCGATATTTCACGATCAAAGGTGTAGTACTGCTTGTAGTAGCGGTCCTTATATCTCGTATTAACAATCGAAAGATGGTCGAAAGAAAAAATCTCTATTTGATGGGGCTTCTTCCTATACCTATGAATTCCATTGGACCCAGAAATGAGGCATTGGAAGAATCTTTTAGGTCTTCCAATATCAATAGGTTGATTGTTTCGCTCCTGTATCTTCCAAAAGGGAAAAAGATTTCTGAGAGTTGTTTCATGGATCCGCAAGAGAGTACTTGGGTTCTCCCAATAAATAAAAAATGTATCATGCCTGAATCTAACCGGGGTTCGCGGTGGTGGAGGAACCGGATCGGAAAAAATAGGGATTCTAGTTGTAAGATATCTAATGAAACCGTAGCTGGAATTGAGATCTCATTCAAAGAGAAAGATAGCAAATATCTGGAGTTTCTTTTTTTATCCTATACGGATGATCGGATCCGCAAGGACCATGATTGGGAATTGTTTGATCGTCTTTCTCCGAGGAAGAAGCGAAACATAATCAACTTGAATTCGGGACAGCTATTTGAAATCTTAGGGAAAGACTTGATTTGTTATCTCATGTCTGCTTTTCGTGAAAAAAGACCAATTGAAGGGGAGGGTTTCTTCAAACAAGAAGGAGCTGAGGCAACCATTCAATCAAATGATATTGAGCATGTTTCCCATCTCTTCTCGAGAAACAAGTGGGGTATTTCTTTGCAAAATGGTGCTCAATTTCATATGTGGCAATTCCGCCAAGATCTCTTCGTTAGTTGGGGGAAGAATTGGCACGAATCGGATTTTTTGAGGAACGTATCGAGAGAGAATTTGATTTGGTTAGACAATGTGTGGTTGGTAAACAAGGATCGGTTTTTTAGCAAGGTACGGAATGTATTGTCAAATATTCAATATGATTTCACAAGATCTATTTTCGTTCAAGTAACGGATTCTAGCCAATTGAAAGGATCTTCTGATCAATCCAGAGATCATTTTGATTTCATTAGAAATGAGGATTCAGAATATCACACATTGATCGATCAAACAGAGATTCAGCAACTAAAAGAAAGATCGATTCTTTGGGATTGGGATCCTTCCTTTCTTCAAACGGAACGAACAGAGATAGAATCGGATCGATTCCCGAAATGTTTTGGATCTTCCTCAATGTCCCGGCTATTCGCGGAACGTGAGAAGCAGATGAATAATCATCTGCTTCCGGAAGAAATCGAAGAATTTCTTGGGAATCCTACAAGATCAATTCGTTCTTTTTTCTCTGACAGATGGCCAGAACTTCATCTGGGTTCGAATCCTACTGAGAAGTCCACTAGAGATCAGAAATTTTTGAAGAAAAAACAAGATGTTTCTTTTGTCCCTTCCAGGCGATCGGAAAATAAAGAAATGGTTGATATATTCAAGATAATTACGTATTTACAAAATACCGTCTCAATTCATCCTATTTCATCAGATCCGGGATGTGATATGGTTCCGAAGGATGAACCGGATATGGACAGTTCCAATAAGATTTCATTCTTGAACAAAAATCCATTTTTTGATTTATTTCATCTATTCCATGACCGGAACAGGGGGGGATACGCGTTACACCACGGTTTTGAATCAGAAGAGAGATTTCAAGAAATGGCAGATCTATTCACTCTATCAATAACCGAGCCGGATCTGGTGTATCATAGGGGATTTGTCTTTTCTATTGATTCCTACGGGTTGGATCAAAAAAAATTCTTGAATGAGGTATTCAACTCCAGAGATGAATCGAAAAAGAAATCTTTATTGGTTCTACCTCCTCTTTTTTATGAAGAGAATGAATCTTTTTATCGAAGGATCAGAAAAAAATCGGTCCGGATCTACTGCGGGAATGATTTGGAAGATCCAAAGCTAAAAACAGCGGTATTTGCTAGCAACAACATAATGGGGGCAGTCAATCAATATAGATTGATCCGAAATCTGATTCAAATCCAATATAGCACCTATGGGTACATAAGAAATGTATCAAATCGATTCTTTTTAATGAATAGATCCGATCGCAACTTCGAATATGGAATTCAAAGGGATCAAATAGGAAATGATACTCTGAATCATATAACTATAATGAAATATACGATCAACCAACATTTATCGAATTTGAAAAAGAGTCAGAAGAAATGGTTTGCTCCTCTTATTTCTCGAACCGAGAGATCCATGAATCGGGATCCTGACGCATATAGATACAAATGGTCCCATGGGAGCAAGAATTTCCAGGAACATTTGGAACATTTCGTTTCTGAGCAGAAGGACCGTTTTCAAGTAGTGTTCGATCGATTACGTATTAATCAATATTCGATTGATTGGTCCGAGGCTATCGACAAACAAGATTTGTCTAAGTCACTTCGTTTCTTTTTGTCCAAGTCACTTCGTTTCTTTTTGTCCAAGTCACTTCCCTTTTTGTCCAAGTTATTTCCCTTTTTGTCCAAGTCACTTCCCTTTTTCTTTGTGAGTATCGGGAATATCCCCATTCATAGGTCCGAGATCCACATCTATGAATTGAAAGGTCCGAATGATCAACCCTGCAATCAGTTGTTAGAATCAATAGGTGTTCAAATCGTTCATTTGAATAAATTGAAACCCTTCTTATTGGATGATCATGATACTTCCCAAAGACCGAAATTCTTGATCAATGGAGGAACAATATTACCATTTTTGTTCAAAAAGATACCAAAGTGGATGACTGACTCATCCCATACTAGAAATAATCGCAGGAAATCCTTTGATAACACGGATTCCTATTTCTCAATGATATCCCACGATCGGGACAATTGGCTGAATCCCGTGAAACCCTTTCATAGAAGTTCATTGATATCTTCTTTTTATAAAGCAAATCGACTTCGATTCTTGAATGATCCACATTACTTCTGGTTC